TCTGCACACAAAGCACGGAGAGTAATTGATCAAATCCGTGGACGTTCCTACGAAGAAGCACTTATGATATTAGAACTTATGCCTTATCGAGGATGTTATCCCATTTTCAAATTGGTTTATTCTGCAGCAGCAAACGCTAGTCACAATAAGGGTTTTAAAGAAATCAATTTAGTCATTAGTAAAGCTGAAGTGAATCAAGGAAATACTGTGAAAAAATTAAAACCTCGTGCCCGAGGACGGAGTTACCGCATAAAAAGATCCCCTTGTCATATAACAATCGTATTGGAAGATATATCCTTCTATCAACAACATGAAGAATATTTAATGTATTTAAAAAAACCTGGATGCAGCAATGAAAACATAAATCTAACATGTTATGATACATATAGTAGTGGAGGCCTATGGGACAAAAAATAAATCCACTTGGTTTCAGACTTGGTACAACCCAAAGTCATCATTCTCGTTGGTTTGCACAACCAAAAAAGTATTCTGAAGGTTTAGAAGAAGATAAGAAAATACGAGACTGTATTAAAAATTATGTCCAAAAAAATATAAGAATATCCTCTGGTATGGAGGGAATTGCACGTATCGAAATTCAAAAAAGAATTGATCTGATTCAGATCATAATCTATATGGGATTTCCTAAATTATTAATTGAAGATAAACCGCGAAGAATCGAAGAATTACAGATGAATGTTCAAAAAGAACTTAATTGTGTCAATAGAAAACTCACCATTGCTATTACCCGAATTTCCAATCCGTATAGGCATCCTAATATTCTTGCAGAATTTATAGCTGGCCAATTAAAAAATCGCGTTTCTTTTCGAAAAGCAATGAAAAAAGCTATTGAATTAACTGAACAGGCGAATACAAAAGGAATTCAAGTACAAATTGCCGGACGTATCGACGGAAAAGAAATTGCACGTGTTGAATGGATCAGAGAAGGCAGAGTTCCGTTACAAACAATTGAAGCTAAAATTGATTATTGTTCCTATACAGTTCGAACTATTTATGGGGTCTTAGGAATAAAAATTTGGATATTCGTAGACGAAGAATAAAATTGATTTGTCTTTACATTTTATTCAACGATAAAAAACGAAAACTATATAGTATAACACTATACAGTAATAAAAAAAATTGCAGTCTTCTTTTTTATGTTTAAGAAAAAAATAAGCAATTCTATAAGGTTGAATAAAAATTTCCATCAAAACTCCTTTGATATAATTGCTATGCTTAGTGTGTGACTCGTTAGTTTAGGATTAGATTAAGAAAAAAAAAAGAAAAAAGAACTTACCTATAAGAGCAACTAATAACTATTTTTTAATAAATAACCTAAGCAACTCATTGCTTCGCATTATCGGGATCCAAAAAAATCAGTCAAGATATGATAGGCTGATCATATCATTGCAGCAACGGAATAAAAAAAAAGAAATATTATTTTAAGTTATAAAAGGAAATCGAAAAGTATGCGGATAAATGGAAGGATGAAAGAAAGAGAGAAAAAATTGAATATTAATGATATATGATTCCAATTTGGAAAGTCTATGAGGTCACTGTAAGAAAAGCAATGTAATAAAGCATCAATACGGATTCATTCATAATAATTAGATAAATCTGTTCCGAAAACAAAAAATTAAGAGCCTTGAGCCAATAAAAACTGAGAAAATTGACTCAAAAACAAATAAAAAAAATTCAAAATTTAATGTAAGAGCTCCATTGTAGAATTCGGGCCTAATGATTAATCAAGAAGCGATGGGAACGATGGAACCCATGAATATAGAGGATTCAAGTGAAAAAAAAATCTTCGTAATTCATTGGACAGGATGGCGGAAGAAACCCGAAACTTTTTGATCTATTCTGATTTTGATTCTGAGACCTCGTGAGATAAACATCAAACTTAAATAATATAGTGAAAGAGTAAATATTCGCCGGCGAAAAATTTGTGTTTTTTTTTCAAATAAAAAAAGTAATAAAATACGAAAAAACAAAATGAAAAAGATAAAAGAAAATAAGGATTTGTTAGAATCTTCTAACTTTAATAAAAACTACATTCGAGATGATGATATTACGTTATTTTAAAATAAATAGAAAGAGAATTCATCTTAGATTCCATTTCGAAAAAGACATACACAAATTTAGAAGAGATCAGATGAAATTTCAAAAAATATCATGATTAATAGGATGAATAATTAACTTACATCTTAATCCAAGCTTTTTTAGTCCTTTTATTCGCGAGGAGCTGGATGAGAAGAAACTCTCACGTTCAGTTCTGTAGTAGAGATGAAATTTCTAATTTAGAACATCAACTATAACCCCAAAAAAACCAGATTTCGTAAACAACATCGAGGAAGACTAAAAGGAATATCTTTTTGTGGGAATCGTATTTGTTTTGGCAGATATGCTCTTCAAACACTTGAACCCGCTTGGATCACATCTAGACAAATAGAAGCAGGGCGACGAGCAATGACACGAAATGTACGACGTGGTGGAAAAATTTGGGTACGTATATTTCCAGACAAACCAGTTACAGTACGACCCGCGGAAACGCGTATGGGTTCTGGGAAAGGATCCCCAGAGTATTGGGTAGCTGTGGTTAAACCAGGTAAAATCCTTTATGAAATGGGTGGTGTACCCGAAAATATAGCAAAAAAAGCTATTTTAATAGCGGCATCAAAAATGCCTATAAAAACCCAATTCATTATTTCTGAATAGGAATATAGAATATAGGAATATAGAATGAAAAAAAATAGACTGAACAAGCTAAATAACATTTAAGGATAACAAATTTTTCAGTTTTCTTTTTTTGACAAACAATATTTTTTTACTTGGTCCTTTGCATTAAAAGAAGAGATAAAAAAAAATGATATGATTCAACCACAAACCTATTTGAATGTAGCAGACAACAGCGGGGCTCGAGAATTGATGTGTATTCGAATAATAGGAGCTAGTAATCGCCGATATGCTCATATTGGTGACGTTATTGTTGCTGTAATCAAGGAAGCAATACCAAATACTCCTCTAGAAAGATCAGAAGTGATCAGAGCTGTAATTGTACGTACTTGTAAAGAACTCAAACGTAACAATGGGACGATAATACGATATGACGACAATGCCGCAGTTGTCATTGATCAAGAAGGAAATCCAAAAGGAACTCGAGTTTTTGGAGCGATCCCACGGGAATTGAGACAATTAAACTTTACTAAAATAGTTTCATTAGCTCCTGAAGTATTATAAAACCTAAATATCGATAGTTAGTATAGTATAGGATTAAAAAAATGGTATTGAAATAAAATGAATTAATAGATTGTGTATCACGCATATACCCTTAATAATCAAATATTACTAATTTCATTCATATATTAATATATAATTCGTCTATATCTATATATAAATAAAAGAAAAAGAACATGTTGATTATATCAAAATAATAGAACAATAAGGAATTTTAACTTAATCATGGGGAAAGACACTATTGCTGATATAATAACCTCTATACGAAATGCTGACATGAATAGAAAAGGAAGGGTTCGGGTAGGATCGACTAACATCACCGAAAGCATTGTGAAAATACTTTTACGAGAGGGTTTTATCGAAAACGTAAGGAAACATCGCGAAAACAACCAATATTTTTTGATTTTAACCCTAAGACATAGACGAAATAAGAAAGAATCCTATAAAACTCTTTTAAATTTAAAGAGAATAAGTCGACCGGGTCTACGAATCTATTCTAACTCTCAACGAATTCCACGAATTTTAGGCGGGCTAGGAATTGTAATCCTTTCGACTTCTCACGGTATAATGACAGACCGAGAAGCTCGACTAAACAGAATCGGCGGAGAAATTTTGTGTTATATATGGTAATCCTTCTAATATACAAATTGGATATCCGGACCTTATCATTTGTGAAAAAAAAAAGGGGGGTTGTGTAATATCACCCCTGCTAAAAAAGTTTTGAATCTTTTACCTCGAATGAAATTAAAGAAAAAAAAAATGAATTAATGAAAGTTTTTTTTCTGAATCACTTCCGAACGGCATGGTTCGATTGTGTTTAGATACTAAAGAGTTGTTTGATTTTAGCTTCTGAAAGGATTCGACATATTTTTTAATAGGTATACCAGAGGGATCAAACGATAAAAGTTTTAGTAAGTTCTTAGGTATAAGTTAATCAGGGGACAGGCATTTTCTAGACTCCATAACAAGGATTCAAATGAGTAAGTGGTTTTTTCAATTTCAACATTCCTTTCACGAAGATACAATTCAAGATTCAAAAATATCAAGAAACCTTTTTTTCGTCCAACAATTAAGTACATTCAGAGAATTAAGGAATAACAACTATGAAAATAAGGGCTTCCGTTCGTAAAATTTGTGAAAAGTGTCGACTAATCCGTAGGAGGGGACGAATTATAGTAATTTGTTCCAACCCGAGGCATAAACAAAGACAAGGATAATCTTACTAAAGTAAATAAAGAAAAGGCACTTCCAAGGAGCTGGCAAAAAAAAAGGTCCGTTTTGACATGAAATGGATATATCCATAGATTTCTTGTGAAATGAAAAAATATGGCAAAACCTATATTAAGAATTGGTTCACGTAAAAATACACGTAGTGATTCACGTAAAAATGTACGTAGAATACCAAAGGGAGTTATTCATGTTCAAGCGAGTTTCAACAATACCATTGTGACCGTTACAGATGTACGGGGGCGGGTGATTTCTTGGTCCTCCGCGGGTACTTGTGGATTCAGGGGTACAAGAAGAGGAACACCTTTTGCTGCTCAAACCGCAGCAGGAAATGCTATTCGAGCAGTAGTGGATCAAGGTATGCAACGAGCTGAAGTAAAGATAAAAGGCCCTGGACTGGGAAGAGATGCAGCATTACGAGCTATTCGTAGAAGCGGTATACTTTTAAGTTTCGTACGAGATGTAACCCCTATGCCACATAATGGTTGTAGACCCCCTAAAAAAAGACGTGTATAGAACTAAATAAAGAAAGACTCAAAGGG